AAACATAGACGCACTCCTATGAACGTGGAAAATATACCGGATTGGTTGAGTCGAATTGAAGTTGTAAAGTCATCGATAACTAGTTAGTCAAAACAAGAATTCATTTTGACCAAACTGTCTAGTTTCCTTTGATTATTGCAGGGCAATAGCTCATTTCAAGATTTATCGACTGACTTGATTGGGATCCTATTTATTCATTTTTTTAGTTCAATTTTATTTAATTGCTTTAGTTAGTATAACTCTAAATGTTACACTTAGACAAATTTTCTTGTTTTCGCCCAGGATTCTTCCTAAAGAAAGCAAATAGAATTATTATTTTGTGTTTAAGAATTTCGAATTTTTTATTCTTTTGATTTTTCTTTATCAAAATGTGAGTTCGATATTTGGATTTTTTCATTTTTTAGGAATAGAGTCGGGAGTTTTTTTTCTTAGTAATAGTAATTTAGCTTAGTGTTGGTATATTCCGTTTATTAGATCTGGGTGGGGTTTTCTCTTGATTGAATATAGAAAAAGAAGACCACCACCCCCTTTTTTTGTTTTGGTGTGCTTCGCCGGATATTGGTATATTGATGAGGTATACCAAAGAAAAGAAGTATCTTTGGCTTAACCCCTTGATTGTGATTGTGGGCAGGGAAATTCATTATAGAATTTCCCTCCGATGATTAATGACTAAGGGTTTGTTTGGAAAAAAATGGATTCGATCCCTTGAAATCCGTTTTTTGGCTTTTCTGTTCTGCTTTAAACGATTCCCATGAGTGAGTTTTTAGGACAAATTTTGTTTCGATGAACCAACCGGTCAGTTACAAGCAACAAACAAGAATGAAGAAATCTAAATTATACAATTTTTTATTTCAAATGAAAATAGAAATTTTATTCATTTTTTTATAGGGCTCTAGGGCTATACGGACTCGAACCGTAGACCTTCTCGGTAAAACAGATCAAACTTATTATTATCAAAATGATATGAACTGTTTCAAAGACCCAACATGCATTTTTTTTGCATTGGGCTCTTTCATTAACTGATAGAAATATCAGCCAATCCGCCATATTTTTTTCTTGACAGAAAAATAAGGAGATGGCTCCATGTGCTCTGATTCATTTTTTGGGATTCTAATTCAGGAGCACTACCAAAGTGTTTCAAAGGTGAAGTTATTTTGACGTAGGTCTGCCTTTGGCCTCTAATTTGAAGTTAAATGAAGTCTCTATCGTTCGGCTTAAAAAATCCAATATGAAACTTCATACACCTTCAAGTTCATAGGACGAAAAGAAATTTTTTGAGGGCCTTATACTCATTATGCCTGGCATTGAATATACCGGTATTCACCTTATCAATATCTCAAGATGGGGCCTGTTTGGTACCTAACAGGGCACTAACATAGGACCGAACCTCTCGTCAGGCTATTGTTCTCTTAAAGTTATTAAGGAGTAAGACATCGATTTCTCAATAAGATCCATTTTTTGGATTGTATGGTGGATTCCCCTGAAAAACATTGGCGCGCGTGTAAACGAGTTGCTCTACCAACTGAGCTATAGCCCTTAGTGCTTGTGATGCATATTTTATCATGTATATAATTTGTTGTCAAGATGAATATTCTATGATCCAACATCCTAAATTTTTGAGTGGTATTGGTTCGATTATTATTGCTTATAAGGAATATGGTATTTATAATCCATCGACGGGATGGGTTCCATTTGGTTCTCTTTGGGGTGATAAATGACCTACTTAACTCAGTGGTTAGAGTATTGCTTTCATACGGCGGGAGTCATTGGTTCAAATCCAATAGTAGGTAGAACTTATTAGATACCGGAGTCAATGGTATCTAATAAGTTTTTTGCCCCACCCTTTTCTATTTTTCTAGATTTTGTATTTTTATTTACTTCATTTTTGAATTGCGTTCTATTAAAATTGGATTCTGTCGAGTGAATGCAATCAAAATAGGTTTTAGAAACAGAAACTCTTTTGCTTATTTGAACGCACCAACTAGTTATGAAATTGCACTGACAGCCTCGACTCTTGTCCTAGCTCGTCGGAGAGCTAGATTTGCCTCAATTATTTGCCTCTTTCCTTCAGCTTTTCTCAAACAAGCTTCTGCTTCTTCAAGAGTTTCCTGAGCTTCTTGTGGATCAATATCACTACCCTTTTCCGCATCATTTACTAAAACAGTGATCTCATTATTGCCTATTCTAGCAAAACCGCCCATCAGAGCCATCGTTAACCATTGGTCCTTAAGGCGTATTTTCAAAATCCCTATATCTACAGCTGTAGCAATAGGAGCATGATTTGGTAATACGCCAATTTGACCACTATTTGTAGATAAAATGATTTCTTTCACTTCTGAATCCCAAACAATTCGATTAGGGGTCAGTACACAAAGATTTAAAGTCATTTATTCAACTCCATTTCTAAGTTGATAGCCTTCGCGCTAGCTTCATCGATATTACCTACTAAATAAAAGGCCTGCTCAGGAAGACCATCTAATTCTCCGGAAAGGATCAATTG